TAATAAATAATAAATTGCATGAACTTAGATCAATCAAATAATAATCTTGCTGTGCAATAATTCGCACTAATCAATATCAATTTCATTTGCCCATTTAGATTGTATTCCGTTGAAATAATGATAAACAAAACGGAAGGGAGAAAAGAATTTACAAAAAACGGGATTCCTAAAAAAATGGATTGATTCTCGAATCTGATTGAATGTAATGGTTTACGTTATGGAAGAAAGACATGTATATGTGATATTAGATATTAACTAGTTATATATGTAGTTATATATGAACTAAAGATATATTTTATTTGTGCGTGTGGGTTCCGATAGAAGTCCTTTCATATCGTTGTGGCTGTGAATTGGTCGAAAAAAATAGATGAAATCAAGAAAAGATGGAAGAATTGAAATAACAGTTCGGAACCAAGAAATGGAAGAACTAAAGTTCTATGGATTCACCTCTGTGGATAGAAACGAAAAAAGAGATATCGAAGTAGTTCTGATGATTCAATAATATTCTTACTTAAATTCGAAGTTCTTAGTTACTTCGACTGGATGAATACTATCGATGGAATAATTAAGTCCTAATTCATTGGTTGATTGTATCATTAACCATTTCTTTTTGTTGGTACGAGGAACTTATCATGAATCCACTGATTTCTGCTGCTTCCGTTATTGCTGCTGGATTGGCTGTAGGGCTTGCTTCTATTGGACCTGGAGTTGGTCAAGGGACTGCTGCGGGTCAAGCCGTAGAGGGTATCGCGAGACAGCCTGAGGCGGAGGGAAAAATACGAGGTACTCTATTACTTAGTTTAGCTTTTATGGAAGCTTTAACGATTTATGGATTGGTTGTGGCACTAGCACTTTTATTTGCGAATCCTTTTGTTTAATAGGAAAATACATATTTTACTATTTTATTGCCTTGGACTTGTCGTTTGCTTTTTCAAATTAGATCAAGATTTCACTCCTACAATTCTTTATTCGTTGAGAAAATAACCCACGGGAAGGGCTGATTTGCAGATGAGGAATTAGTATACCAACTCGCTTTCATCCTTCCCGTTTGTAGTCCAAGGAAACTCTTTTTATGAGGCGTTGCAACAATCAAGGGGTAGTTCATAGTTTATAACTATAACTCGAATATTTTTTGACTCGATTTCAAAAAAAAAAAAAAAGAATAAATAAAAAAGAGGGGCAAAGTAATAGAAAAAGAACTCTCGTCGATTTTTTAGTCTATCTATAAGAGGAGATTATATGAAAAATGTAACCGATTCTTTCGTTTCTTTGGGCCATTGGCCATCTGCCGGGAGTTTCGGATTTAATACCGATATTTTAGCAACAAATCCAATAAATCTAAGTGTAGTGATTGGTGTATTGATCTTTTTTGGAAAGGGAGTGTGTGTGAGTTGTTTATTTCAAGAATAGGCTGGATCCAATCAGCTGTACCCTTTTCCGTTATAACGTTATAACTAAGAAAGAAAGGTGCATGATCTCGCGAATTACTTCTTAAGAAATTATATGCAAGAACCACAGCATTTCGTGATTAATTGGCAAATCCACTTTGATTCTCTAGCAACCAATAATGTGGGGCTGTTAAGATGGTTAAAGCAAACCGTTTGAAGTCTAGACACAGCATGGTACTCTTTCTACCACTATCTTAATTTAATATAGAGATGGTTTGAAATGGTTTTAAAATGAATATTTTATCGATATAGAACACTCATCTCGATAAAATGAATTGAACCGCTTCTTCTAAAAAAGGGCATTTTCCCTCTTTTATCCAATGCTGAATCGACGACCTATGCCTTATGTATAAATAACAAGCATTTTTTGGATTTGAACTGAAGAAAAAAAAAAAAAAGAAACAACTTTGCTGACAATTACATATTTTTTATTTTGTCAGAAGAGTCCTCTAAGTATTTTGGTTTTGCATTAGATTCGTTTTTTTTTTTCATTTTTTTTTGGACTATGAAGAGGATAGGCTCATTACATTCATAAAAAAAGCTATGAGAATTTGCCCTAAGTAATTGAGCGCGAGAGCCAAATGAATCGAAAGATTCATGTTTGGTTCGGGAAGGGATTATGGAAGTTTTCAAATGAACGGAAAGATAATCTACTTTCATTAAGTGATTTATTAGATAATCGAAAACAGAGGATCTTGAATACTATTCGAAATTCAGAAGAACTGCGTGGGGGGGCCATTGAACAGCTGGAAAAAGCCCGGGCCCGCTTACGGAAAGTAGAAATGGAAGCAGATCAGTTTCGGGTGAATGGATACTCTGAGATAGAGCGAGAAAAATGGAATTTGATTAATTCAACTTATAAGACTTTGGAACAATTAGAAAATTACAAAAATGAAACGATTCAGTTTGAGCAGCAAAGGGCAATTAATCAAGTCCGACAACGGGTTTTCCAACAAGCCTTACAAGGAGCTCTAGGAACTCTGAATAGTTGTTTGAATAAGGAGTTACATTTACGTACCATTAGTGCCAATATTGGCATGTTGGGAGCGATG